ACGCTCCGATGTGATCAATTTTTCATAAGGATATTGAATAGTTACAGGTAAACGATTTGCGTGGGATAAGGTAATCATGAAACTTTGACCAATGTACCTTGCAGCTCGTACTGTTTGTTGACCATAATTCATGAACCCGGTTACCATAGGGAACATATTGTGGATATCGATGAATAATTTTTTTATTTCTCTTGTTTGGGACAAGTCGTGAATATAGAATATTGTAGTTACAGCGAAAGGAGTTGGGAAGAAGTTGTTAATAATAGATTACCTAGAGAAATAGGTAAAAGAAATTTCCATCCAAGATTTAATAATTGGTCCATTCTTAGCCTAGGTAAACTCCATCTTGTTGTTATAGGAATGAACAAGAACAAATATGTTTTAGCTAATGTAATAAAGAGACCAAGTGTCGTTCCAAAAACCCCACTCCCTTTATTTATATCAAAAAGTTCAGGAACAAATATATATGGAATAGAGAGATTCCACCCACCCAAGTAAAGAACTGTTATAAAGAATGAAGAAACTAGTAAATTTAGATAGGAAGCAACATAAAATAAACCAAATTTGATACCTGAATATTCGGTTTGATAACCTGCTACTAATTCTTCCTCTGCTTCTGGTAAATCAAAAGGCAATCTCTCACATTCTGCTAGGGAGGAAATTAGAAAAACGATAAACCCTATAGGTTGGCGCCACAAATTCCACCCCCAAAACCCATATTTTGACTGTGCCTCAACTATATCAACTGTACTCAAACTGTTAGATAATCATAGTCGGTGATAACATCACTGTTCCCATCGCTATTACAGAACCGTACATGAAATTTTCACCTCATACGGCTCCTTGAGGACCACAAATAAATCTAAGGACCAGATCAGCATTATTTACTTTGATATGCTATAGTATAGATAGAAGAAAAATTGATTGAAAGGTCCTGAATTAGACCAAGGGAATTCTGTTTGCTATCATAATAAAAAATACTTCTGAATTGATCTCATCCTTTAATAAAAAAAAAATTATATTTTAAGTAATAACTTAATCCTTCAATAAAATACTCTTTGTATAAATATCCATAAATATTTCAACCCATCGTTGTTTTCGATTACGAAAAAGAATTAGCCATTACATTAGTTCATCAACCACGGCAAGAATTATATTTTTATATATATATAAAGATATAGAAAAAAAAAGGGTATCTCTCTCTTTTTTTTATTGCATTCTTTCTACTTTTTCATTCCTAATTCTTCTTTACTCAAAAGGGGATTCAAAAATAGGGTAAAGGATTATTTCGTTTCTGATAGTCATTTCTTTAATCGGTGGATAGGGGCATACTCTGGATCGGAATCATGGGAAGTACTACCTGATCATTTCTACCAACTTAAAGCCCCAATTACTATTCTTTTTATGCAGAAATGTCCCTTTGGATAATTTACATAATATCTATTACTAATCCTTTGTGTAATTTGGTGTTTCTAACCATCCACTCATTTTGCCGAATCACTCATTATGGTAATACATGTATGATAATACATACAATACAAACAATAATAAAAACTCCATAAAGTTGATCTTGTGAACCCCGCTTCAAGTCATGATGTCCAATCAACCAATCTTGGGGTAAACAGTCTTTACTGTTTATATTTACTTTTGCTTCATCCTGGTACATAGGAAATGAGACTTGATCTTTTTACTGCGAACTTATAAGCTGTTTTCTTTCACTCATATAACTATCTGATTTAGTTCATCAACCCATAGGAAAAAATTTATGTCTCAACGAATCGCACGTAGAGATATTGATAACACACATAGAGTTAATGGTATTTCATAACTAATTGATTGAGCAGCAGCTCGTAAACCACCTAAAAAGGAATATTTATTATTGGATCCATATCCTGACATAAGAAGTCCAATGGGAGCAATACTTGAAATAGCGATCCATAAAAAAACACCGATATTGAGATCGGCTAGAACAAGGTGATAGCCAAAAGGAATTACCGAATAACTTAGTAGAATTGATACGACCGCTATGGATGGTCCGATACTGAATAAACCAGTATCTCCCCTAGATGGAAGAATATTTTCTTTGAAAAGAAGCTTTGTCCCATCTGCTAGAGCTTGGAGAATTCCCAAAGGGCCGGCGTATTCAGGTCCAATACGTTGTTGTATCCCTGCGGATATTTCTCTTTCTAACCACACAATTACGAGTACACCTATTGTTATTCCCAATACAAGAGTCAAAATAGGGATAAGCATCCATATGATCCCATATACCGATTCCACTCTGGAAAAATAATTGATATCTTGTACTTCTGTTGTATCCATTATCATTTCAACGATCAACTTCTCCCATAATGATATCTATACTACCTAGTATCGTCATAATATCAGCCAATTTCTTTCTTTTAACTAACTGAGGAAGAATTTGCAAATTTATAAAGCCCGGCGGTCGGATTTTCCATCGCCAAGGAAAAACACTTTGATCTCCTATCAAAAAAATTCCCAATTCGCCCTTTGGTGCTTCGACTCTCACATAAAGTTCCTGTTTCGACAATTCAAAAGTGGGCGAAGGCTTTTTACTAATAAATCGATAGTCAAAATCATTCCATTCGGGATCCCTTACTCTATCAAAGCATCGGGTTTCAAAATTCTCATAGGGCCCTCCTGGAATTCCTTCCAGAGCCTGTTGAATAATTTTTATAGATTCCACCATTTCACTGATTCGTACTAAATAACGAGATAATGAATCTCCTTCTTTTTGCCATTGGACTTCCCACTCAAATTCGTCGTAACACTCATAACGATCAACTTTACGAAGATCCCATTGTATTCCAGAAGCTCGTAGCATTGGTCCTGATAAACCCCAATTTATTGCTTCCTCTCCGCTAATAATGCCTACTCCCTCAACTCGTTCTAAAAAAATAGGATTTCGCGTAATAAGTTTTTGATATTCAGCAATCCCTGTTAAAAAATAATCACAGAACTCCAAACATTTATCTATCCAGCCATAAGGTAGATCGGCAGCCACTCCTCCGATACGAAAATAATTATGCATCATTCTCATACCAGTGGCAGCTTCGAATAGATCATATACTAATTCTCTTTCTTTGAAAATATAGAAGAAAGGGGTCTGTGCACCAATATCTGCCATAAAAGGTCCAAGCCATAACAAATGAGAAGCTATACGACTCAATTCCAACATAATTACTCTGATATAGCTGGCTCTTTTCGGTACTTGAATATTTCCTAACTGCTCCGGTGCATTTACGGTTATTGCTTCTGTGAACATAGTAGCTAAATAATCCCAACGTGTTACATAAGGCAGATATTGTATAATTGTTCGGTTTTCCGCAATTTTTTCCATTCCTCTGTGTAAATAACCTAATATTGGCTCACAGTCAATAACATCTTCACCATCTAGAGTAATGATGAGTCGAAGAACACCATGCATTGATGGGTGGTGAGGACCCATATTTACTATCATGAGGTCTTTTCTTGTAACTGGTATATTCATAGGTTTTTCCCCGATTCATTCTTCCATGAATTGTCGAAAATAAAACTAAATTCATCAAAATTCAAGATCTAGTAAATCAAATAATTAAAGTTCTTCAAATTAGTGAGTTTTGAGTTCCCGAATATTCAACCGACCAATTAATTCTTTATAACGTACTCTATTTTTCTTTGACAAATAAGCCAGTAGTCGTTGACGTTTTCCCAGAATTTTACGTAAACCTCTCTGAGATAAATAGTCTTTTCTGTGAAATTCTAAATGTGAAGTAAGTCTTCGTATTTTATTGGTGAAACTGAAGACTTGAAATTCAACAGACCCCGGGTTTTCTTCTTTTTCTTCTTGCAAAAAAACGGAAATGAATGCATTTTTAATCATAAAACGAAAATTTCTCCCTCTTTTAATTTTCTTGTTTAAAGATATTTATTTTACCGATCAGAAATAATAATGCCAACCATTTTAATCGGGTATGCAGAATTTAATTATGGACTCCTAATTTTATCAAATAAAAAAACCTTTTATTAATTTTTTAAACAAGATGAGTCAATGATCAATCCAATTTAAAATTGGATTCATATAGAAATTCAAAGGGACGGCACTCATAAAAAAAGTTAGAGCTAAATGAAACTAAGAGGATTCTACTAAGTTATTTATAGATCGAATTGATACGTCATTGAATTAGTATCATGTATCAGAATGGAATGTAAGACAACACATGTGTGTATGTATATATTTGCTTTCATATATCAGATATGCTAGAGGATATATAGCAAAACTATACCATCATCAAATGTTTAATTTAATTGTGGATATATATCTATCCTTACCATACTGAAACGACTGCCATTAATGGTATCAAACCAATAGCGATTCATACAAGCTAAATCTTCTAATCGATAAGTGGGCAAAAGAAAGAATTTTAATTTTATTAATTTATTTTTCTGTATATCAATATTTCTGTTTTTTTCCAAAAATTTACCACAGTTTTTTACGTTCGTCCCATCACAAAATACCGGATTCCTATCCCAACCGTCCCTATTTCTTGAATTAAAACAAATTAGAATTCTAAACTCTCTACGACGTCTAGGTGATAAAATATTTTCAGAAATGAGCAAAGAATAATAATTTTTTTCTCTATTTCCAGTTATTTTATTTCCAGTTATTTTTTGATGTGTTTCAGTGGATTTATCAAAATCCTTTTTATCAACATATACTTTTTCTTGGGATCTTTTATTAGTTTGGTCCTTGCTCTTATGAATCAATGAAATACTTATGGTTTGATACATAATAAATTGTCCATTATTTTTGACAGAGAGACGAACTGGTTCAATAATAAATATCCCCTTTTTCATCAATTCTGTAAGAGTAAAATCTTTCTCAATTAGTATTATATCCAGACTAATTTCTCCCCGTTGAATAGAGGATATAGCAATTTCTCGTGGGTTTATCAGTCTAAGCAGAAGACAATATACCTTGATATTATTGATCATTCTTTGATTTAAAGAATCGTCCCATCTCAATTGAAAAAGCAAATAATTTTTAAAAAATAAATCAACTTCCGCTTCTGTATTATTTTTGTAGTGCTTTTTATTTCTATGTTTTTGTATGTCTGATCCCGCCGCATAATCTTCATCTTCTTCAACATTTTTTTCTTGGGTTGAAAGAACTGATCCAAGATTCCCTTGGGTTGGAGATTCTTTTTTCTTTCTATTTTCTAATTCAAAATCCTTTTTTTTTTCGTTGATGTCTTTATTTGCACTAATATTTCCATTAAAAAGAAGTAATTTCATGGGTATGACCCAAGGTTTAATTTTATATGAACCATAAAGTAGCACAAATTCTGGGAAGAACCAGAGTTCAAGATTCCATATGGGACGTTCTTCATTCATTCCCATCCAATCAAACCCTTTTTTAGTGGAAGGGTTGATTTCTTGATGAATCGTGAGATAAAAAAGATCTTTCTTATCAATTTTTTGATCATTGCTAGTCTTAGCATTTTTAGTACTGTTGATATTGATCCAGGACTCAATATTGACCTTCTTTTTAAGACAAAAATAGACAATTTGCCAATCCAAAAATTTTCTATCCCGATTTTTCTCCATATCCATAATACCATCCTTTACTAGAAAATTATTGATAAGGCTACCTCGCATCCCATCAAATAATTTGTGTTTATGTGTGTTGTAATTATAAGAAATTCCTTGGTTAGTCTTTACTTGTAATGGTGATACATAAATATATGAGTTCTTCTTATCTTCATAATTCATAGATTTATATGATAAGAGATCATACCCATAGTGTTTTTTAAAATTTGATTTTTGATTTAGTAATGTATAATCATTATTTTCTTTTTCGTAATGAATTACTTGGTTTTTTTCGTATGAATTCCATTTGTTTAAATCTTTATTTGAATTTGGGGCCAGCCAACCTTGATTAACTCTATTTCGCTGTTTTTTTGTTACTAATCTAGACCATCTAATCTTATAAAAAGTATATGGATAATGACCCCTTAACCAATTTTTCCATTGATTCATTCCAGAATTCCTAAATTTATTATATTTGAATTCGGAATGAAATATTCCTTGTGCTCCGCAATAATTCTTTATTTTATTTTTTAGAAAATGAGAGGTTCCATGATATTGAAGGACATATTTAAACTTAGTAACTTGGGTTTGCGATAATTTGTAAAATATATATGCTTGTGACAAAGAGGATAAGTTTTGTGAATTACTAATATTAGAAAGGGACTTTATAAAGTGAATTAGATTTTTATTTGTTTTATTAATCCCTTCTTGATTTTGATTGGCTTCAATCTTAGAAATGTATTTATCCTTTGTTTTTTTTTTTGATTCAAGAGATTCAAGAAAAGGGTGTGTACTAATCCGAGGAATATTAATCATACATAAGAAGATATTTATATATATCCTTTCAAGGAAAAATTTGATATATGATTTGCAGATTAATTCAATATTTATTCTTTTTAACATCTGCCGGAAAAGTCGGGGGGATTCTAAGATTTTAGCATCATTACTTTTTTTGTTAGCACTAATATTGATTAGTGGAGCTAGAAATTTTTTTTTCTTCTCTTTTGTCATTTTTACTATTTGAGTTCTAATTAGGCTTGTTTTATCCGTTAGATCTTTTATTTTTTTTTCGGTTAGTGAATAATTTGTCCAATCAATAGATTTAATTTGACTAGATGATTCATAAATCATACTATTAGTGATTACCAAATCTTTTTCTTTTTTAGCTTCTCTCAATCCAAATAATAGAATTGGATTTCGTTTTGATAGTTCTTTTCTTATTCGTTCTATAAAGAGTATGCTTTTTATAATCCATTTGTTTTTTTCTTTTGAGACTATTAGAAATAAATTTATTCTTTCTTTTAAATTTAAAACTATTAGTTTTCTAGCTCTAATAGTTTTAAATTTTCTCATTTTTTTTATGAGTTTTTTAAAAATAGGTTCAAAAAAGGAGGGTCCTTTTCGGGGAGAACAAAAAGGCAGTTCTGCTTCCATTCCCCAAACTGTTAAAAAACAAAAATTTTTCCCTTTATTTTTCATTAGATCTCTGTAAGGAGAAGCTGACTTAGATCTATGCCAAGGTTTCAGACAGAAAGGAAATAGTATCTTTATTTGAATACCATCCGTTAACCAGTTTTTTGGAAATTCTGTTTCGGATAATGGAACACCATTATAGGTACATTTAACATGCATTTCCCTCTTCCAACCCTTTAAATCCTCGGACCACTCAGGAAATTGAAATAATAGCATACGACCCATATTTTTAGCTATTATGAAGGATGGTAATATAATATATTTTCGAAGAATTGATTGGGTTACTAAAATTGAACCCCGGATTACTTGAGCAAATAGAATGGTATCCCAGATTTCTGCTATTTTTATTCGCGCTTTCTCTTCTATTTTGTCCTTCGCTCTTTTATTCGCTTCTTTTTTATCTTTTTCTTTTGTATTTTCCTCCGCATAATTTGAAAT